ACTTTATGTTAATAAATCCAAGGATCTAGAAATTCATTTCGGACAATTGAACCTTCTCAAACTGTTTCTTTTTAAGAACCAAAAATATTTGTGCTAAAATAACGGATGCCAAGAAAAACAAAAGGCCTTGGACACGTAATGGATCTTGAAGTACTATTTCCGCATCCCCCTGACCAAATCCACCTACATTAGGATTACTCGTTAATGGTTGATCAAGTTGGACGGATTCTCCTTCTGAAACAAGAAGTTCAGGTCCAGGGGGGATAATATCCACCACTTGACGCCCATCCGATGCATCCACTATGGTTATTTCGTATCCTCCTTTTTCTTTTCGTATGATTTTGCTTACTATACCCGCTGCTGTAGCATTATAAACATTATTGTTACTCTTGCTACCGTCGGGATAAATCTGACCCCTTCCCCTGTTCCCGCCTACGTATATGGGATATTTTAAGAAGTGAACATCTTTCTTAGTAGCGGGGTCCGGGGAAAGAATAGGAAAGGTGATTTCGCTATATTTCTGACCAGGAACAGGACCTATCACAAGAATATTTTTTTTAGTCGGGCGGTAGTTCTGAAAAGACAGATTGCCTATCTTTTCTTTAATCTCGGGCGAAATACGATCGGGGGGGGCTAATTCAAACCCTTCAGGTAAAATAAGAACAGCCCCCACATTCAAAGCCCCTTTTTTACCATTAGCAAGAACTTGTTTTAATTGCATATCATAAGGAATTCGAACAACCGCTTCAAATACAGTATCAGGAAGTACCGCCTGTGGAACCTCAATATCCACGGGTTTATTAGCTAAATGGCAATTGGCACATACAATACGGCCGGTCGCTTCGCGTGGATTTTCATAACCCTGCTGTGCAAAAATGGGATAGGCATTTGAAACGGGTGCCCCAGTTATTATATATATCATGAGCGATACGGAAATGGATCGAGTAATCTCTTCCTTTATCCAAGAAAAAAGGGTATTTATAGTTTGCATGGTCCAATCATTGGTATCGAAAATTTATACAATAAAATTAGGTGGGTTCTTAGTCTAGTATAGTTCCCTATCTATGATTCTGCTATGTACTAAAAGAATTTTATTGTAATGGAATAGAATATAGGAGGAATCGAATCCCTTGTATGAGTAAAAAGAATAAGTACAGTTTTGAATGTTTTGCTTATGTACAAAGTAACAACCAACCATTCTAATTGGATCAGTGAATCATTTTTCAGTCATTCATTGAATGATAAATCACTACAAGTGAGGGAGATACACGATTTAAATAACGGAAAATCAAATATTTTAAAATTGTATCTAGAATGACCGGAAAGGTAGAAACAAGACCGGATATAATTTGATCATTATGAGCAAATCCAAAATCTTTGTAGACAGATCCAATCATTAGTTCCCAACCGTGGGGCGAATGGAATCCTATACATAAATCAGTTACTAAAAGAATGGAAAAGGCTTTGATTGTGTCGCTTAAGTTATATAGAAATTCTTGAACCCAATAGTTAAGAATAACAAGTTCTTCATTACCTAGCATAGAATAACCACTTAGAATAACGAAACAGATCATATTTGTCGAGAAGTGCAAAATCGTATGGATACAATCTTCATTGTGCATCTTGATCAATTGGATCGTTTCGTTGTAGATTCCGATACGAAGCTTTTCTAGATGTGTTCCCGGGTATTCCTTTATCATTTCGTCCAAGAGTAAGAGTTCCTCTAATTCTATGAATTTTTTTAGAATACTCTTTTCTTGAATATCATTCAAAAAAATTTCGGATTGCCTAGTATCCCACCAATTAGTAACCCAAGATTCCAGACTTTTAGTAAATGAGAGAGAGATCCACCAGGGCAAAAATACTATAGATGCAAGATATAGAAGGGGAATGAATGCTTTCTTTTTTGCCATTTTTCCGTCTTTGAATTTTTAATGAACTCACCCCATTCGTTGACGCTATACGATACTAACTAATATTCCTATCAAGGATCAGTTCTATTACAAGTTATCGAGCCCACGAATCTATTCCCCGCTTTTTTTGTGTATGATTCAGCGGTTAGTACTTGAATTTATAAATAATACAGAAATGGAATAAAAAAGAATCCACTTCGAATAAAGAGATTGTTTCCAAATCTATCACTTGCTAAAATTCGAAGAGAGTGACCCCTTTCAATAAAGAAATGCATGAAAGAGCCCCTTCAAGTAACAAATATTATTCAGATTTTGAAACGAAAGAACTCTCTTTCTATCAAAATATCCAATTTTTTGAAAAAAAAAAAAACGACGCATAGTCCGGGAATAATTGAGAGAATTTTCTGAAGAATATTGTGATTCTGATAAAAAAAATGACTACCAAAACAAGACAAAAAAGCTATCGTTATAAGCATCCCAATCGTTTGGTAATTAAGAAGTACAAAAAGGGATAAAAAGAAAAATTGATTGACAAAACAAAAAAAAAGAGAATCTACAAGATATAATCTCTCTATTGAAAAGAAAAAAAGCATTCATTCTTTTCATTTCAGTTTCAATTCATTTTTTAAAATACTTCAATTGGTACACGCAAGAAATAAGCCAATTCAGCAGCTTTTTGCTCAAGTTCTCGTGGAGTCAAATTCTCATCAGTACGAGTCAAAGGAATAGCGCCATGGCCTCTGATTTCCATATAAAGGACACGACGAGCATAAATACCCTCTTTCACTTCTATTCTGATGGACTGGACATCTTTCATAAAGAATTGGAGGAAGATGCGACGATTTTTTCCAGGAAATCCCCAACGAAAAATACACACTATTCCTTCTTTTCTATCGAACCGATCATAACCACTACCTACATTCCACGAAATTGTGCACCACAAATAAGAGCTAATAAAGAGACCCGCAATTCCGTAGAAAGACATCACGATCCCCTGTGGAAAAAAAATGATTTGCGTAGGCGGAAATAAAGATATCAAATTTCTACCAAGATAACTGGAAATTCCAACTAATAAAAACCCTAATGAACCTAAAAAAAGGATAAAGGCCCAGCAGAAATTACTTGTTTTTCGAGACCCCGCTATAAGTTCTATCCATATATGTTCTGATCGCCAATTCATACTAGATCTAGTTGCATTTTATTGAAATTGAGAGAATAACCCAAATTAATTTGACTTTTTGTGTGTTTCCGAAATAACTCTCATCAACTAGCACTATTCTGATGTGAACTTTTATTTTAGGAGTAATTCATCGAATTGGTTAGATATAAAATAATAATATCCATTTCGCATGATTTCCTATAGATATCCACATACATATAGATATATTCACTTTACATTTAAGGCATTCGCCCCGATCCCGATTTGATTTCGTTGCAAATAGCTATAATTTATTTACTCATATATCATGTTTACACACGAATAACAATAATAGTTTCTTTATGTTCGGGGGAAACCACATCACATATTTTATTCTAAGAAATAGATATCTGTGTTATGGTCTAAGTCTAAATCTTGAAAAAAAAAAACAAAATAGATGAGATTTAGCCCCATCATATCGATATCTAAAAAATCTTGTTTTTTTGAATATGAAGAGATAAAGAAGCCATCGCAATTGCCGGCAATATTAGGCCCACGAAAGGCACAAAAAAAGAGGGTAAATTTGTCATAAAATGGATACCTGGATTTACTATTTTTACCTGTTATTGTTATATTGTTATTTATATTGTTATAAAGGTATCTTATAATCATTATTTATAATTCATATAGAATTATACTAAGCATATCTAAGTGAGTATATGTGATATAATAAAAAATATATAAATATAATAAAATAAGTGCAAGGAATGTCGAACTAAATAAATATAATTTTTCATCTTTCTACATGAAATATATATATATATGATAATCGCCTTTTTTATTATCTTGTTTTTGTCTTATAATTTGAATTTCATAAAATGGAATAAAATAAAGAAAGAGTTTCTTACAACTTCCTGAAAAATTTGTTACAATCCGATCCGGGAATAGGGAGTCTTAGTAAAACTGGGGATTCTAAAAAAATATCGAAAGATGCAAGATTCTGTACTTTTCACTTTTAAATTTTCTATATTTTAATTATATACACATAAGAAGAGAACGCGAAATTCGCTTTATTCTCCTTGCCTAATTTTAATTTAGCGGAAGAAGGAATGCATTCTTTTTTTTTTGATAGAGGTTTTTACTGATTAGTAATCGGGAATGTCGGTAAAAAAAAAATGATCCGCATAATTATTTTTACAATTAAATCTTATGTCATCAAATGCTACCAAGCCAAAATCCGTAGAATGGATTTTGGCTTTGATTTCTATAAACTAAATAACTACTCGTTTTATAAAAAAAAAATAATAATTTATATTTTGATTAATTAATATATTTTTTTTATTAAGGATCCGCTTGATTGAATTTTGATTCAGAGAAAAGAAAGCGTGGAGCTGAAATAACTCACTCAGAACGTCTTTTAAAAGATTACGTGGTACGATTAGGTCGAATTGGCCCTTATGGAATAAATATTCAGCCGTTTGTGAGCCCTCAGGTACTGTCGTATTCAATGTTTGTTCAATTACTCTTTTACCCGCAAATGCAATGTAGGCATTGGGTTCGGCAATAATGATATCGCCCAACATACCAAAACTGGCTGTCACCCCACCAGTAGTAGGAGATGTAAGGATTGATACATAGAATAACTTTTTCTTTGATTGATAATCATATAAAGCGGAAGCTATTTTAGCCATTTGCATCAAGCTCAAACTTCCTTCTTGCATGCGTGCTCCTCCGGAAGCACACACTAGAATAAGAGGCAAAAACTGATTGGTAGCATATTCGATCAAACGAGTGATCTTCTCGCCAACTACGGAACCCATACTACCCCCCATAAACTGAAAATCCATAACCCCAATTGCTATGGGAATACCGTTTAGTTGACCTATGCCTGTTTGAACAGCCTCAGTTAATCCTGTTTTTCTTTGATAAGAATCAATACGCTCTTTGTA